TGTGGATATCATTTGCAAATGAGTAGTTCAGATAGAATCGAACTTTTGATTGATCCGGGCACTTGGGATCCTATGGATGAAGATATGGTCTCCACGGACCCCATTGAATTTCATTCCGAGGAGGAACCTTATAGAGATCGTATCGATTCTTATCAAAGAAGGACAGGTTTAACTGAAGCTGTTCAAACAGGCATAGGTCAACTAAATGGTATTCCCATAGCAATTGGGGTTATGGATTTTCAGTTCATGGGGGGTAGTATGGGATCTGTAGTAGGCGAGAAAATCACCCGTTTGATCGAGTATGCTACTAATCGATCTCTACCTGTCATTATTGTGTGTGCTTCTGGAGGAGCACGCATGCAAGAAGGAAGTTTGAGCTTGATGCAAATGGCTAAAATATCTTCTGCTTCATATAATTATCAATCAAATAAAAAGTTATTCTATGTATCAATTCTTACATCTCCTACAACTGGTGGAGTAACTGCCAGTTTTGGTATGTTGGGAGATGTTATTATTGCTGAACCCAATGCCTACATTGCTTTTGCGGGTAAAAGAGTGATTGAACAAACATTGAATAAAACAGTACCTGACGGTTCACAAGCGGCTGAGTATTTATTCCATAAGGGCTTATTCGACCCAATCGTACCGCGTAATCTTTTAAAGGGTGTTCTGAGTGAGTTATTTCAGCTCCATGGTTTCTTTCCTTTGAATAAAAATTCAAAAAAAAATATCGAAATAAAATGAAAATAAATATAGAATAGAAGCGATTTCTATGTCTACTATGTCTACCAAGAACTCCCATTTTTTACTAGGAATCCTTTTTTGTTGGATTGAATTAGTTTAGTTAGAGTCGCGAACTTATATTATAATAAACTCTTTAATTTTAATAAAAAACTTTCTATTTTATTAGAATTAGAAAGATAGATAGAAAGAATATAAGGATGGGAGAATAATAAAATTTCTTAAAGCGGAATATCATACATATTCGTGTAGAAAGATGAATAGGTACACTTCATTTAGTTCTCATTCCTTGCACTTATTAACTACTTAATATTATTTATACACTTATTAACTACTTAATATTATTTATAATAATTTATTTATAATAGTTTATAATAGATATACTTATCATAAGATATCTTTATAATAGGTACAAATATTAAATCGAGGTACCCATTCTATGACAGATCTTAACTTACCCTCTATTTTTGTCCCTTTAGTGGGTCTAGTATTTCCGGCGATTGCAATGGCTTCTTTATTTCTTCATGTCCAAAAAAATAAGATTGTCTAGATCCGACGGGACCAAATTTCATCAATTTATTTCAACACGGAATCATAATACAGATATTTATTTGGTACCGAAAATTGTTTAGTGTAATATGGTACGATATGTGACTTTTTCCGAACACAAATGAAAGAACTGTTATGCATGCGAATGCATGATATCCGCATAAATGCAGTTATATGCGGGCATATCTGGTTAAAAAGGCTCGGCGAATATTTTTATAATAGAAAGTCAATGTATCTAACCAATTACTCCTAATGGTTCATATCAGAATAGTGCTAGTTGATGAAAGTTACTTCGGCATCAAGAAGAAAAGTAAAGTCAAATTTTTTTCTCAATTCCAATCGAATGCAACGGGATCTAGTATAGTATGAACTGGCGATCAGAACATATATGGATAGAACTTATAACAGGGTCTCGAAAAGCAAGTAATTTTTGCTGGGCCTGTATCCTTTTTTTAGGTTCATTAGGATTCTTAGTGGTTGGAACTTCCAGTTATCTTGGTAGGAATCTGATACCCGGATTTCCATCTCAGCAAATCGTTTTTTTTCCACAAGGGATCGTGATGTCTTTCTATGGGATCGCGGGTCTATTCATTAGTTCCTATTTGTGGTGCACAATTTCATGGAATGTCGGTAGTGGTTATGACCGATTTGATAGAAAAGAAGGAATAATGTGTATTTTTCGTTGGGGATTCCCCGGAATAAATCGTCGCATCTTCCTTCGTTTCTTTATGAAGGATATCCAATCAATCAGAATGGAGGTTAAAGAGGGTCTTTTTCCTCGTCGTATTCTTTATATGGAAATCAGAGGCCAAGGAACCATTCCCTTGACTCGTACTGATGAGAATTTGACTCCACGAGAAATTGAGCAAAAAGCGGCGGAATTGGCCTGTTTCTTGCGCGTACCAATTGAAGTCTTTTGAAATGAACCGAACGAAGAATGAATGTTTTCTTCGCATAATGGAAGGAGCTTGCTAATTTCCTTTTTAATACAATTGAAGTTTCCTCAGAATATTCATTCGAGCAAAACATGTTAGATTCTGTTTCCTCGGTCCGTTGGCACAACAATCCGCATAGAATAAAACAAAAGTAGGAGAACGTATATGGAACAACTATAATAAATATAATAAACAATAAGAAGAAATTTTTTTCTATACCAAAACCGTTTTGTATGCGTATAGGGCCCAACTCAATTCTTTTATACTAGTAAAAAGTCTAATGAGTCTAATCTAAGTATGAATTCATCAAATATCCGAATATGTATTTCGTAATACAGAATTCATCTTTTTAGGTTAGGCCTCAGATTTTGAATTGATACTGTATTCCTGCGCTATGGTTAGACGGTACAACATTTCGAAAAAATTAATGGAATTGATCCGGGAGGGTTTTTCGTCTTGAAATCCGAATAATATTCGTTACTTCGAGTAGGTTTTTCGAGTATTTATCGAAAGGAACAAATGAAGATGAAATTCGTTCGAATTTGCCCAATCGAGATATCCCGAAATCCTAAACTAAAATACTATATATATATACTTAATATATATATTATTATATTATTTATTATTTTTATTTCATAAATTTTCTTTTTTTCATCCGAAAAGGGGCCTTTATTCTATTTCTATATTCCTTCTAGATCTAAGGACTAAATTATTATACAAAAATAGGAATAGAATAGATCCATAGGTTCGATACCTTGTTATAGGACTCGTGCTTTAGAGAAATATCAGATCAGATAGAGTTGACAAATGAAGCAGTTCATTACCAATTCACAGATAAAAAATGAAAAAAAAAAAAAGAAAGCATTGACTTCCCTCCCATATCTTGCATCTATAGTATTTTTGCCCTGGTGGGTCTCTCTCTCATTTCAAAAAAGTCTGGAACCTTGGATTATTAATTGGTGGAATACTAGGCAATCCGAAACTTTTTTGAATGATATTCAAGAGAAAAATGTTCTAGAAAAATTCCTAGAATTAGAAGAACTCTTCTTGTTGGACGAAATGATAAAAGAATACCCGGAGACACATATACAAAAGTTTCGTATAGGAATACACAAGGAAACGATACAATTGGTCAAAACACACAATGAATATAATCTCCATATCATTTTGCATTTTTCGACAAATATAATCTGTTTCGCTATTCTAAGTGGTTATTTTATTCTGGGTAATGAAAAGCTTGTCATTCTTAATTCTTGGGTTCAGGAATTCTTCTATAACTTAAGTGACACAATAAAAGCTTTTTCGATTCTTTTAGTTACTGATTTATGGATCGGATTTCACTCGACCCACGGTTGGGAACTAATGATTGGTTCGATCTACAATGATTTTGGATTGGCTCATAACGATCAAATTATATCTGGTCTTGTTTCCACTTTTCCAGTTATTCTAGATACAATTGTGAAATATTGGATCTTCCGTTTTTTAAATCGCGTATCTCCTTCGCTCGTAGTCATTTATCATTCAATGAATGAATGAAGAACTTATTTGATCTCCTGATATCAATCCAAATTTTTCTTCGCGTATAAAGAAAGCATTTTACTTATTTTCTTTATACTTCTACCTCTTCAAGGTATTCGTCCTATTTTAGTAGAATTATTTCGGTACAATGGCAGACTCGCGGATAGGGAACTATACTAGCCACCTATCTAATTTATTGTAGAAATTCCTGGATCAATGATTGGATCATGCAAAATAGAAATACTTTTTCTTGGGTAAAGGAACAGATGACTCGATCTATTTCTGTATCGATCATGATATATGTAATAACTCGAACATCTATTTCAAATGCGTATCCCATTTTTGCACAGCAAGGTTATGAAAATCCACGAGAAGCAACTGGGCGAATTGTATGCGCCAATTGCCATTTAGCTAATAAGCCTGTGGATATTGAAGTTCCGCAAGCTGTACTTCCTGATACTGTATTTGAAGCAGTTGTTCGAATTCCTTATGATAAGCAACTGAAACAAGTTCTTGCTAATGGTAAAAAAGGGGCTTTGAATGTGGGGGCTGTTCTTATTTTACCCGAGGGATTCGAATTAGCCCCCCCCGATCGTATTTCTCCCGAGGTGAAAGAAAAGATAGGAAATCTGTCTTTTCAGAGTTATCGTCCCAATAAAAGAAATATTCTTGTGATAGGTCCTGTTCCAGGTCAGAAATATAGTGAAATCGTCTTTCCCATTCTTTCCCCCGACCCTGCTACGAAGAAAGATGTTCACTTCTTAAAATATCCCATATATGTAGGAGGGAACCGGGGAAGGGGTCAGATTTATCCTGATGGGAGCAAGAGTAACAATACGGTCTATAATGCTACATCCGCAGGTATAGTAAGCAGAATAGTACGTAAAGAAAAAGGAGGATATGAAATAACCATAGTTGATGCATCGGATGGACACCAAGTGGTTGATATTATACCTCCAGGACCAGAACTTCTTGTTTCAGAGGGTGAATCCATCAAGCTTGATCAACCATTAACAAGCAATCCTAATGTAGGGGGGTTTGGTCAGGGAGATGCAGAAATAGTGCTTCAAGATCCATTACGCGTCCAAGGCCTTTTGTTCTTCTTGGCATCTGTTATTTTGGCACAAATTTTTTTGGTTCTTAAAAAGAAACAGTTTGAAAAGGTTCAATTATTCGAAATGAATTTCTAGATCCAGAGATTCCTTACCATCAAGTTGGTAAAAAGCGCGGAATTCTTGTCAATCAATACAATTAAAT